ATAATTTCTACCAACTTAAAGCCCCAATTCAAATTACTTTTCTATAAAGAAATATCCTGTTGGATAATTTACAGAATCTCCATTACTAATCCTTTGTGTATCTTGGTCTTCCTAACCATCCACTTATTTTTTTGAATCTCCCATGAGGGTAATCCATCTATGTAATAGATAGTAAAAACCCCATATAGTTGATCTTTTGAACCCGCTTCAAGCCGTGATGACTAATCAACCAATCTTGGGGTAGATAGTCTTGACTGCTTATATTTACTTTGACTTAATTCTTGTACATACGAAATGAGATTGAATTTTTTTAACAGCAAATTTTTCAGCCGTTTTATTTCACTCATATAACTATCCGGTTTAGTTCATCAACCCCAATGATGAATACAAAAATAAAAAATAGATATTCAACGCCTTTAACTTTCTTGCTAGAAAGAAAAGAAATAGGGGAAGTTTTATGTCTCACCGAATCACACGTAGAGATATTGATAATACACATAGAGTTAATGGTATTTCATAACTAATTGATTGAGCAGCAGCCCTTAATCCACCTAAAAAGGAATATTTATTATTTGATCCATATCCTGACATAAGAAGTCCAATGGGAGCAAGACTTGAAACAGCAATCCATAAAAAAACACCAATACTAAGATCGGCTAGAATAAGGCGATAGCTAAAAGGAATTACTGAATAACTTAGTAAAATGGATATGACTGCTATGGATGGCCCGATACTGAATAAACGAGTATCTCCTCTAGATGGAAGAAGATTCTCTTTGAAAAGTAGTTTTGTACCGTCTGCTAGAGCTTGAAGAATTCCCAAAGGCCCGGCATATTCGGGTCCAATACGTTGTTGTATCCCTGCAGATATTTCTCTTTCTAACCAAACAATTACTAGTACACCTAGTGTGATTCCTAATACAAGAGTGAAAATAGGGACAAACATCCATATGATCCCGTAGATTTCTTTTAAGGATTCCAATCTGGAAAAAGAATTGATAGCTTGTATTTCTGTTGTATCAATTATCATTTCAACGATCAACTTCTCCCATAATGATATCTATGCTACCTAGTATCGTCATAATATCAGCCAATTTCATTCTTTTAACTAACTGAGGAAGAATTTGCAAGTTGATAAAACCCGGTGGTCGGATTTTCCATCTCCAAGGAAAAACACTCTGATCTCCTATCAGAAAAATTCCCAATTCTCCTTTTGGCGCTTCGACTCTTACATAAAGTTCTTGCTTGGACAATTCAAAAGTTGGAGAAGGTTTTTTACTAATAAATCGATAGTCAAAATCATTCCATTCAGGATCTTTTATTCTATCAAAGCGTCGGATTTCTAAATTCTCATAGGGTCCTCCTGGAATTCCTTCTAGAGCCTGTTGGATAATTTTTATGGATTCTTTCATTTCACTGATTCGTACTAAATACCGAGCTAATGAATCCCCTTCCTTTTGCCATTGAATCTCCCAATCAAATTCGTTGTAACACTCATAACGATCGACTTTACGAAGATCCCATTGTATTCCGGAAGCCCGTAGCATTGGTCCTGATAAACCCCAATTTAGTGCTTCTTCTGCGCCAATAATGCCTACGCCTTCAACTCGTTCTAAAAAAATAGGATTCCGTGTAATAAGCTTTTCATATTCAGAAACCCCGGTTAAAAAATAATCACAAAAATCCAAACATTTATCTATCCAGCCATGAGGTAGATCAGTAGCTACTCCTCCGATACGAAAATAGTTATGCATCATGCGCATACCGGTAGCAGCTTCGAATAGGTCATAGATCAATTCTCGTTCTCGAAAAATATAGAAGAAAGGGGTCTGTGCCCCAATATCCGCCATAAAAGGTCCAAGCCATAATAAATGGGAAGCGATCCGACTTAACTCCAACATAATCGCTCTGATATAGCTAGCCCTTTTAGGTACTTGAATATTGCCTAGCTGTTCGGGTCCATTTACGGTTATTGCTTCTGTGAACATAGTAGCTAAATAATCCCAACGTGTTACATAAGGTAAATATTGTATAATTGTTCGATTTTCCGCAATTTTCTCCATCCCTCTATGTAAATAACCCAATATTGGTTCACATTCAATAACATCTTCACCATCGAGAGTAACGATCAGTCGAAGAACACCATGCATTGATGGGTGGTGAGGGCCCATATTGACTATCATGAGGTCTTGTCTTGTAGTTGGTGCAATCATAAGTTTTTTCCCGAGTCATTCTTCCCATGCATTGCTGAAAGTAAAAAGAAGTTCATCAAAATTTAAACGACTAAGCTCAAATGGTATCACGCTTCAAATTAACGAGTTTTTATCTCTCGAATATTCAACTCGCCAATTAATTCTTTATAGCGTTCTCTATTTTTTTTTAACAAATAGGCCAGCAGCCGTTGACGTTTTCCCAAAATTTTCCGCAAACCTCTCTGAGATGAAGAGTCTTTTTTGTGCAATTCCAAATGTGAAGTAAGTCTCCTTATCTTAGTCGTGAAACTGAATACTTGAAATTCAACAGACCCCCTGTTTTCTTCGTTTTCTTTTTGAGAAATAACCGAAATGAATGACTTTTTTACCATAAAAAAACCCCCTTTCCCTTTTTACAGATATGGATTTTACCGATCAGTAATAATAATGCCATTAATTTGAATGTGATATATACAATAATCTAATCCCAATTTATTTAGGAACTCCCAATTTTCTGAATTCAAATCAATCAATTCAATTTGAAATTGAAGTTAGATAGGTATAGAAAAGGATTGGTACATTTTCCCATCAAAGAATTTAGACTTAAAACGAAGAAGGTTTTGTTGATTCATTTCGAGATCTACTTGAGCCATTATTCATTTCATATTGGATATTAATATTGGATATTAGAATGAAATGTGAGACAAGGCATGTGCTCTGTGTCTTTGCTTATTTTCATATACCCTATTATATATATATAGGGTATAGGTATATATAGGGTATTATCCACGAATTCTCAATCGTGGATACATCTGTATCCTTAACATACTGAAACAACTGCCATTATTGGTATCAAACCAATAACGATTCAGACAAGCTAAATCCTCGAATCGATAATTAGGCCAAAGAAAGAGCTTTAATTTCATTAATTTATTTTTCTCTCTATCAAGGTGCTTACTGTCATACGAAACTTGGCTGCTGTTTTTTACGTTCTTTCCATTCCAAAATACTGGATTTCTATCTCCACCATTTCGATTCTTTGAATTGAAACAATTTAGAATTCTCAATTTTCTACGACGTCTAAACGATAAAATATTTTCAGGAACAAGCAAATCAAAATGATTTTTGTCTCTATTTATAGTTATTCTTTGATGTGCTGAAATAGTTTCATCAAAATTTTTCTTAAAAAGATATCTTTGTTCTTCGTATTTTTGATTAGTTTGGTGTTTACTCTTATGAACCAACGAAATACCTATGGTTTGATACGTAATAAATTGGCCATCATTTTTTCCAGACAGACGAATGGGTTCTATAATCAAGACTCCCTTTTTGATCAATTCTGTAAGAGTTAAATTCTTCTGAATCAGCATTATATCCAAACAAAATGCTCTCGTTTGAATCGAAGAGATAGTAATTTTTCTTGGATCTATTAGTCTAAGCAGGAGACAATATACCTTGATATTATTGATAATTCTTTGATTCAACGTATCGTTCCATCTCAATTGAAAAACCAAAAAACGTTTCAGGAAGGAATCTAGTTCTGCTTCCGTGCTGCTTTTATATTGTTTTTTCTTTTGCGCTTTTTTCATGTCTGATCTTGCATAATTTTCTTCAAGATCTTTTTGTTGTGAGAGAACAGATCCAAGATCTCCTCGACTTGTAGATTCTTTTTCTTCTTGATTTCGATGCTTTTTATTCGATGGTATCAAAAAACTTCCTTTTTGCTTTTCATTGATCTTTTTATTTTCACTACTATTTTCATTTCTATTCCAATTAAAAAGAAGTAATTTTCTTGGTATAAACCAAGGTTTCGTTTTATATGCATTATAAAGTAACACAAGTTCTGGGAAGAACCAAAGTTCCAGATTCGCTAGGTGACGCTTTAGCATTTTTTCATTCATTCCCATCCAATCAAAAAAAACTTTGTCAGAGTTTGGTAGATTGATTTCTGGAATCATAAGATAAAAAAGATCTTTTTTATCAATTATTTCATAATTATTAGTACCAATTTTAGTATTTTGATTCCTATTGATATCGATCCTGATCCAGGCCTCAATATCGACTTTTTGTCTAAGATCAAAATTGATAATTTTCCAATCAAAATATTTTCTATTGGTCGTTTTTTCGATATATAGAATATTGACCTTTCCTAGATAAGGGATGTTTCTCAGCATATCAAAAAGGCTTTCTTTATTTGTGTTATAAGAAAGCTCTTGGTTCTTATGTCCTTGAAACGGAGAAAGGCATTCCGTTTTCTTTTCATAAGTAAGAAATTTATATGATAAAAGATCATATCTATAGTATTTTTGAAAATTATCTTTTTGATTAGATAATGAATATACTTCAAATTGTTTTTGTTTTTTGGAACCAATTAATTGATCTTTTTCATATGAATGCCTTTTACTAAAATTTGATTTTTTAGCTATACGACGCTGATGAACTGTATTTCGCCACTTTTCTGGTATTAATCTAGACCATCTGATCTGAGATAAATCGTATTGATAATGTGCTCTTAACCAGTTTTTCCATTGATTCATTTCATAACTCGGAAGTTTCTTATCTCCTAATTTGGAATGAACCATTCCTTGTGGTTCAAAAGAATCTTTTATTTCAGGCTTAACAAAAAAAGGTATTCCTTTAGATTGAATAACAGAGCTCAATTTATACGAGTTACTCACTTGGATTTGTGATAATTTGTAAAATACATAGGCTTGTGACATGTGGGATAAGTCATAAAAAATAGGTGAATTTTTTTTACTATTACGAACATTATCAAGTGACTTTTTTATAGTCGAAATAAAGGTAATTG